TTATATTATGGTTTTTTTCTATTTTTTTTTTAGACGAAATGATATATAGTTTTATATAAGGATTCTCTACAATTAGGTAGGAAAGGTGAAAATCCCTTGTATTTAATCATAGCATTTTGTTATTATTTAATCATAATATTCCATTATATTGACAATTAAAAAATATTTATACTATAATCATAGTATGGTAGCGGTTGTGCAAGTAGCCCCCATCGTCTAGTGGTTCAGGACATCTCTCTTTCAAGGAGGCAGCGGGGATTCGACTTCCCCTGGGGGTAGGGTATACGAAGTTGGTCATGGATTATCAATAAGCCTTAAAATTATTCTTTAAATGATTCTTTGTGGGTCGATGCCCGAGCGGTTAATGGGGACGGACTGTAAATTCGTTGGCAATATGTCTACGCTGGTTCAAATCCAGCTCGGCCCAAGAATTCGCCAATCTACCATATTTCTACCATATTTCTGGTAAATCACCCGCCTATTTATTTCCTGGGGATTGTAGTTCAACTGGTCAGAGCACCGCCCTGTCAAGGCGGAAGCTGCGGGTTCGAGCCCCGTCAGTCCCGTCCAATCGACTGAATACATTAATCAATTTTTTCAAAACTCTATTTTTCTTTACTTCTCGTCCAAGAAAAGAATATGTTATATGCTAGTGGGTTAGTCCAATTAGTGATAGTACTGTAATAAACATTTCAAGAAAGACGAGATCTATTTTATTGATTGTTCCAGATTCATGGAATGAAATAGAAGACTCTTTTTTTGGAGTGGTTGTTTTCGTAGTTGAGGTGGAGGCTATAATAATAATAATGGGGAAGGGCGATCATATGATACTTCATCAGATAATTATACACGGGAGATATAAGGTAAGGTAATAATAAAAAAAAAGAACAGAAATGAATGAAGAAATGAATGATAAAAAAGAGCTTTTTTTTTTAGATCAGGAATCTAAGTTGGGATTCGGTATGATTAAACGAACTTCCTATGTTATACTATATATACTATTTCTTTTTTGATCCATTTTTGACGACAAATTCATTTAAGAATTCAGATATTGTTATTTATGATATTGATTTTCGAGAGGTAATTCATCCATTGAATTGAAAGGAGAGGGACTTGTCATCTCTATGGGATTAAATCCCCGTTTATTGTTAAATTGGATTTTCAATTTATATTATGGAAGTAAATATTCTTGCATTTATTGCTACTGCACTATTCATTTTAGTTCCTACCGCCTTTTTACTTATCATTTATGTAAAAACAGTAAGTCAAAATAATTAATGAATTTGAATTAAACAAAGTTTACTCTGTTTAATTCAAAAGAATTCACAAACTAAACTGAAACCCATTTCGCGTCTTAAACTTTAACTGAAATAAGACGATTACAATTCCCAGTATCCAGTATAGAAATATAGAAATCATATAGTAGAAACAAATAGATGAATCTTTCTACCATATGATCTACATATTAGTATCATTATAGATTAAAGATATTATGTTCGTGTATGCTTATGTGGATAGCAATTCCATACATGGAATTGCTATACCATCCCAGTTTTAATATAGTTTTTTGCTTTGATCAATCTGAAAGGATCATTTTATTCTTATTATTCTTATGTCTTAGAGTTCTAATTATTCTATTTTTATATTATTTTAACTAGGAATCCAAGTATCTATCAAAAGAAAAGAATCCCAGCGTGGTGTATAGTAATCAAATAATTAGCAAACTTTTAATTTATTGAATAGTTTCGCGAGCACTTCTCTGGTTTTGAAAAAGGAAGAGTAAACCTCAGCGAAATGAGATTCGATAAAACATAAATAGAATTTCTATAAGATAATTAGCTTTAGCTAAAGGCGCGTTAAATTTGCAATATGTCATATGTCACTTACTTTACTCTTATCTATAATATCTTGTTCGATAATCATCAAAGAGAGAAACATCTCAAGAAACCGGTCGTCCTTCGTATCCGTTGATTGAAATTCGCTGTTGGAAAAAGGTTTCTATCATACAGATTCAAAATACAAAGAAAAGGGGCAGTGAAATATCTCTTTGATCAAAAGAGTATGGTTTATAGAATATATTACCTTATTCGAGTAGAATAGAATTAAAAATCAAAATGAAGATCTTTAGATTCTCTTTGACTAAATACTAAAACTAAAGAATTAAAAACGTGTTGCAGAACCATTTAGAAAACAATTGATATAGCAAGATTCCTCAATTCAATTAGTAATACCTTTAGAGTCCACTTCTTCCCCAAACTACAAGTGATAGGGAAAATGTAAAGACTACCATTAAAGCAGCCCAAGCAAGACTTACTATATCCATGTGAATTATGTCCCCTTATCCCTATATAGTAACAACTATCAAGGAATTATTATATTGTTACTTGCTACTAATAGTATAGTTTAGTATAGTTGAATCGGTAGAGCATACTCAAAAAAGGGGTATTCTGGTCGAAAACTCTTGATAAACCAACCAAAAAACCCACTCATTGTAGAAATTATTGTAGAAATTGTAGAAAAGAGTTTATATACTATCTCTTTTTTTTTTTCTTATACTTATACTCTAAATTAAAATTCAAATTAATTTTGAATTATTCATTCATTCAATTGAATATTGATTGGATACCCGAGCATTCACAGATTCTTGTGATTCCGTCATATATCGTATATGTGTATATTAAGGATCCTCCGTCCTTGACACAAGTATTGGAATTGAATTCCTTTTTATATTTATAATTTTAAATAGGCTATCCAATCTAATTCAAGATCCAGTCATTAACCATTCAATTAGTAGTTAAAAGATTAGTAATTAGTAGTAGAGGGGAATCGAGAAATCTTGATACCCCTTAACCACACGAACAACTTATTGCTTGCGTCTAAGATTTACAATCTTTTTGAAAAAAAAACCAGCCGGATACTTTGACTCAAGCAAGTACCAACAACCGGTTTTCTCAGTTTGTGCTGCAAAGGAATTCCGCATCCAACGAAGGGATTTCAAGGTTTTAAAAATTATTAAATTAGGCGGCACCCGGATTTGAACTGGGGAAAAGGGATTTGCAGCCCCCCGCCTTACCACTCGGCCATACCGCCAAAATTATACCAAAACAGATTGATTTTTCACGTGCTACTAAAGCGCTTTTCTTGTCCTTGGAAACTTTATTTCCTTTTTTTGAATCTCCCCCTTTATTTCTAACTTTATTTATAAATAAACAAGATTTTCCCATCTTTTTTTGTTGGGTTGGAGTCACCCCTGTCTATTATTTTCTACTATCTCACAAAGGCTAACTTTTTACAAAATGTAGATTTTAGGTCGTAAAATTAAAAATTTTAGGACAAATGCGAACCCTGAACTATTGATTGCTGACTGCGAATACAAGACCGATCCAATCACAAAACACAAAATTGGATTTTATTTGCCTAATGACATAAGCCAATCCAAGTTGATACCTCGGGGTCTTGTTCTTTCTCAATTTCTATTAAAACTTTCTATTAAGTATATGTGAACCTATGTAAATCAAAAAGTCAAACCCTTAGACCGATATTTAGGAATATTTAGGAGTTTATTTATATATGTAGCCTTTGTTTCCTCAATGCCAAATCTATTTATTTTTTTGATATTCAAGCCAATTACAATCTAGAATATCATAATAGTAGACTTTGAATGACCTTTTTATTTTGATATTTTCTACAAAATCTTATAACTAAATTAAGATGTTTTATCAACCCCTTTACATTTGTATTTGTTACTTCGTTACCAATTAAAATTCAAAAATCCTAATTTAAGTAGAAACCAAAACCCCCTTCTTTTTGCGTATTTCAATTAAATACTACCATTCCAGATAGGGAGTTGAGTCAAATTTCATGTGATTCAGTAAACAGGCTATAAACCCCATCTCTGTTAGATCATCTAAATAATTCAGTGAAGAATGAATCGAGGGCGGTATTTTTGAGAAATGGGAAATTAAAAATGCTCGTTGATGGAAATGAGGGAGTGTCTACAATACCTAGCTTTAATCAGGTACAATTGGAAGGATTTTGTAGGTTCATCGATCAGGGTTTGACGGAAGAACTTTATAAGTTTCCACAAATTGAAGATACAGATCAAGAAATAGAATTTCAATTACTTGTGGAAACTTATAAATTAGTAGAACCCTTGATAAAGGAAAGAGACGCTGTGTATGAATTACATACATATTCTTCGGAATTGTATGTATCCGCAGGATTAATTTGGAAAACTGGTAGAGATGTGCAAGAACAAACCATTTTTATTGGAAACATTCCGCTAATGAGTTCCCTCGGAACATTTATAGTAAATGGAATAGATAGAATTGTGATCAATCAAATAGTGCAAAGCCCCGGTATTTACTACCGGTCAGAGTTGGACCATAACGGAATTTCAGCCTATACCGGCACCATAATATCAGATTGGGGAGGAAGATCAGAATTGGAGATTGATAGAAAAGCAAGGATATGGGCTCGTGTGAGTAGGAAACAAAAAATATCTATTCTAGTTCTATCATCAGCTATGGGTTCGAATCTAAGAGAAATTCTAGAGAATGTTTCCTATCCTGAAATTTTTTTATCTTTTCTGAATGATAAGGAGAGAAAAAAAATAGGGTCAAAAGAAAATGCCCTTTTGGAGTTTTATCAACAATTTGCTTGTGTAGGGGGAGATCCGGTATTTTCTGAATCCTTATGTAAGGAATTACAAAAGAAATTCTTTCAACAAAGGTGTGAGTTAGGAAGGATTGGTCGACGAAATATGAACCGAAGGCTGAACCTTGATATCCCCCAGAACACTACTTTTTTGTTACCACGAGATATATTGGCAGCGGCGGATCATTTGATTGGACTAAAGTTTGGAATGGGTACACTTGACGATATGAATCATTTGAAAAATAAACGCATTCGTTCTGTAGCGGATCTTTTACAAGATCAATTTGGATTGTCTTTGGTTCGTTTAGAAAATGTGGTTCGAGGGACTATAGGCGGAGCAATTCGACAGAAATTGATACCGACCCCTCAAAATTTGGTAACGTCAACCCCATTAACAATTACCTTTGAATCTTTTTTCGGTTTACACCCATTGTCTCAAGTTTTTGATCGAACTAATCCGTTGACACAAATAGTTCATGGGAGAAAATTGAGTTATTTGGGCCCTGGAGGACTAACAGGGCGAACCGCTAGTTTTCGGATACGAGATATCCATCCTAGTCATTATGGGCGTATTTGTCCAATTGACACATCAGAAGGAATTAATGTTGGGCTTATTGGTTCCTTATCAATTCATGCGAAGATTGGTCATTGGGGATCTCTAGACAGTCCATTTTATGAAATTTCGGAGAGATCGGCGGTAGTACGTATACTTTATTTATCGCCGGGTATAGATGAATACTATAAGGTAGGGGCGGGAAATTCTTTGGCTTTGAATCAGGATATTCAGGAAGAGCAGGCTGTTCCGGCTCGCTACCGTCAGGAGTTCTTAACTATTGCATGGGAACAGGTTCATCTTCGAAGTATTTTTCCCTTCCAATATTTTTCTGTTGGGGCGTCTCTCATTCCTTTTATCGAACATAATGATGCTAATCGAGCTTTAATGAGTTCAAATATGCAACGTCAAGCAGTTCCTCTTGCTCGGCCCGAGAGATGCATTGTTGGGACTGGGTTGGAACGGCAGGCAGCTCTAGATTCCGGGGCTCTTTCTATAGCCGAACACGAGGGCAAAACTGTTTCTACCAATATGGACAAGATCCTTTTATCAAGTAATAGAGATACTTTAAGCATCCCATTAGTTATGTATCAACGTTCTAACAAAAATACTTGTATACACCAAAAACCCCAGGTTCAGCGGGATAAATACATTAAAAAGGGACAAATTTTAGCGAATGGTGCTGCTACAGTTGGTGGCGAACTTTCTTTGGGAAAAAACGTATTAGTGGCTTATATGCCATGGGAAGGTTACAATTTTGAGGATGCAGTACTCATTAGCGAGCGGTTGGTAGATGAAGATATTTATACATCTTTTCACATAAGGAAATACGAAATTCTGATTCATGTGACAAGTCACGGCCGGGAAAGGGTCACTTATGAAATACCACACTTAGAAGCCCATTTACTCCGAAATTTAGACAAAACCGGAATTGTGATGCTGGGATCCTGGGTCGAGACGGGTGATATCTTAGTAGGTAAATTAACGCCTCAGGTGGTGAAAGAATCGTCATATGCCCCGGAAGATAAATTGTTACGAGCCATCCTTGGCATTCAGGTATCTACTTCAAAAGAAACTTGCCTAAAATTGCCTATTGGCAGTAGGGGTCGTGTTATTGATGTGAGGTGGATCCAGAAAAAAGGGGGTTCTATTTATAATCCAGAAACAATGATTCGTGTATATATTTCACAGAAACGTGAAATCAAAGTAGGAGATAAAGTAGCTGGAAGACACGGAAATAAGGGTATCATTTCTAAGATTTTGACTAGACAAGATCTGCCTTATTTGCAAGATGGAAGACCTGTTGATATGGTCTTTAACCCATTAGGAGTCCCTTCACGAATGAATGTAGGACAGATATTTGAATGTTCGCTTGGGTTATCGGGGAGTTTGCTAGACAGACATTATCGAATAGCACCTTTTGATGAGAGATATGAACAAGAAGCTTCGAGAAAACTGGTCTTTTCCGAGTTATATCAAGCTAGTAAACAAACAGCGAATCCTTGGGTATTTGAACCTGAGTATCCAGGAAAAAGCAGAATATTTGATGGAAGGACGGGGAATCCTTTTGAACAGCCCGTTCTAATAGGAAAACCCTATATTTTAAAATTAATTCATCAAGTTGATGATAAAATACATGGGCGCTCCAGCGGACAGTATGCACTTGTTACACAGCAACCCCTTAGAGGAAGGGCAAAGCAAGGAGGACAACGGGTAGGAGAGATGGAGGTTTGGGCTCTAGAAGGATTTGGTGTTGCTCATATTTTACAAGAAATGCTTACTTATAAATCCGATCATATTAAAGCTCGCCAAGAAGTACTTGGTACTACTATCGTTGGAGGAACAATACCAAACCCCGAGGATGCTCCAGAATCTTTTCGATTACTCGTTCGAGAACTACGATCTTTAGCTCTAGAACTTAAGCATTTCCTTGTATCTGAGAAGAACTTCCAAATTAAACGGAAGGAAGCTTAATCGTAATTACTTAGTATTTTTCTTCTATGATCGATAAGTATAAACATCAACAACTCCAAATTGGATCAATTTCCCCTCAACAAATAAGCACTTGGGCCACTAAAATACTTCCTAATGGAAAGGAAGTCGGAGAGGTGACAAAACCCTATACTTTTCATTACAAAACGAATAAACCGGAAAAGGATGGATTATTTTGTGAAAGAATTTTTGGACCTATAAAAAATGGAATTTGTGCTTGTGGAAATTATAGAGTAATTGGAATTGAAAAAGAGGATCCAAATTTTTGTGAACATTGCGGAGTTGAATTTGTCGATTCTCGCATACGAAGGTATCAAATGGGATACATAAAACTCGCACGCCCAGTAACCCATGTCTGGTATTTAAAACGTCTTCCTAGTTATATTGCGAATCTTTTAGATAGATCCCTTAAAGAATTAGAAGGACTAGTATACTGCGATGTGTGATTTGATCAAAATTTTTATTTTACAGATTTCGAATGAGAAACTGTCATCCCAGTCAATCTAATTGGGATGCCCCAGTCTTGACATGTCGCTTGGGGGAGTAACATGAAACTCAGAAATTAGGGGTGGAGTCGCTATTCCAAAATATAGAAAAAGGGGGAATTGATCTATGGTAGATTTCGTAACAAATAAATAGACATAGTAATTCTATTTGTACCTCGTAAAAAATACTTTTTTTTAATTGAAAGAAAATTTTTTCAATTCAAGTAAGCAAATATGTCGTGGTTATAGGAGTCTATTCATCGCGCATAGACTTTTATTTTAGGGTGTAGGATAACCGTCGAGGTGAAGTCGGGGCCTAAAAGATCCAATCGAACAATATATAGACAAATAAATCTCTTATGAATTCCAAGGCACTCCCTTAATTTATATAGAAAATTTTTAAAATTAAGGAATTGATCATTCAAAGGGAAGTAGACTACTCAAGAATTTGAAACTTTTTCATTAGATCATAAGTGAATAAAAAAAAGAATTAAGAAAATAGAAATAAAAGAAAGACAGAATCAATGAAATCATGCTTGGTTTTAAACTTAAATAGGAACTTGAGTAAGGAGTCGATCCTTTATTGTGTTGGGGTTTTCTATAATTTGAAAGCGATAACTCTTTTCTTTATTTTATTTTGTGTATCTACTTCAGCCGGATGAAAGGAAATTTTCACGTCCGATTTAAAAAAGGGGGGATACTAGATGATCCTATCCCAATTTTTTTTTTGCTAGGCCCATAACAAAAAAGCCCACTTTCTTACGATTACGAGGTTCATTTGAATATGAAATTCAATCTTGGAAATATAGCATCCCACTTTATTTTACTACTCAAGGCTTCGATACATTTTGCAATCGAGAAATTGCTACTGGTGCGGGTACTATCCGAGAACAATTAGCCGATCTAAATTTAGGAATTCTTATAGAAAATTCATTATTAGAATGGAAAGAATTAGGCGAAGATGGCCCCACTGGGAATGAGTGGGAAGATCAAAAGGTTGGAAGAAGAAAGGATTTTTTAGTTAGACGTATAGAATTGGCTAAACATTTTATTCGAACAAACATAGAACCAGAGTGGATGGTTTTGTGTCTATTACCAGTTCTTCCCCCCGAATTGAGACCAATCATTCAGATAGATGGGGGGAAACTAATGAGCTCGGATATTAATGAACTCTATAGAAGAGTTATCTATCGGAACAATACTCTTACCGATCTATTAACAACAAGTAGATCTACACCTGCGGAATTACTAATGTGTCAAGAGAAATTAGTACAAGAGGCCGTGGATATCCTTCTTGATAATGGAATTCGCGGTCAGCCAATGAAGGATAGTCATAATAAAGTTTATAAGTCATTTTCTGATGTAATTGAGGGTAAAGAAGGAAGATTTCGTGAGACTCTGCTTGGCAAAAGGGTCGATTATTCTGGGCGTTCCGTCATTGTTGTGGGGCCTTCACTTTCATTACATCGCTGTGGATTGCCTCGAGAAATAGCAATAGAACTTTTCCAGGCATTTGTAATTCGGGGTCTCATTAGACAACATCTTGCTTCAAACATAGGAGTTGCTAAGAGTAAAATTCGGGAAAAAGAATCCATTGTATGGGAAATCCTTCAGGATGTTCTGAGGGGGCATCCTGTATTGCTGAATAGAGCACCTACTCTGCATAGATTAGGCATACAGGCATTCCAGCCCGTTTTAGTGGAGGGGCGTGCTATTTGCTTACATCCATTAGTTTGTAAGGGATTCAATGCAGATTTTGATGGGGATCAAATGGCTGTTCATGTCCCGTTATCTTTGGAAGCCCAAGCGGAAGCCCGTTTACTTATGTTTTCTCATATAAATCTTCTGGCTCCAGCTATTGGAGATCCCATTTCCGTACCAACCCAAGATATGCTTATGGGACTTTATGTATTAACTAGCGAAAATCGTCGAGGTATTTGTATAAATAGATATAGTCCAGGTAATCGCATAAAATATCAAACTAAGAGAAGTGATAATAATAGCTATGAGTATAGGAAAGAACCTTTTTTTTCTAATTCCTATGATGCAATTGTAGCTTATCGGAAGAAACGAATAAATTTAGATAGTCCTTTGTGGCTCCGGTGGGGACTAGATCAACGCGTTATTGCTTCAAGAGAAACTCCCATCGAAGTTCACTATGAATCTTTAGGTATTTTTTATGAAATTTATGAACACTATCTACTAGTAAGAAGTAGAAAAAAAAAAATGATTTTTCTATACATTCGAACTACTGTTGGTCATATTTCTCTTTATCGAGAAATTGACGAAGCCATACAGGGGTTTTCTCATGCCTATTTCTATGGTACTACCTAACTAACAAAGGTAATTGTATAATACCATTGTGAATTCAAGCCTCTATGGTTCAGTTAGGATTATAGTTCCGAAAATTCTATGCGAATCAAGATCAAGAAAGGGAAGTTTTCCGTTTTCCAATCACCAACCAAAATCTATTGTCGAATCCTACTCAACTGGAGGTACTTATGGTAGAACGGGCCAATCTGGTTTTTCACAATAAATCGATAGACGGAACTGCCATGAAACGACTTATTAGTCGATTAATAGATCACTTCGGAATGGGATATACATCCCACATACTCGATCAAGTAAAAACACTGGGTTTCCAACAAGCTACCGCTACATCTATTTCATTAGGAATTGATGATCTTTTAACAATACCCTCGAAGAGATGGCTAGTTCAAGATGCTGAACAACAAAGTTTTTTTTTAGAAAAACAACACCATTATGGAAATGTACACACGGTAGAAAAATTACGTCAATCCATCGAAATATGGTATACTACAAGTGAATATTTGCGACACGAAATGAATCTCAACTTTACTATGACCGACCCCTGTAATCCAGTTCATATTATGTCTTTCTCAGGGGCTAGAGGAAATGCATCTCAGGTACATCAATTAGTAGGTATGAGAGGGTTAATGTCGGATCCTCAAGGACAAATGATTGATTTACCCATTCAAAGTAATTTACGAGAAGGGCTCTCTTTAACAGAATATATCATTTCTTGCTACGGAGCACGTAAAGGAGTTGTGGATACCGCTGTACGAACATCGGATGCTGGATATCTTACGCGTAGACTTGTTGAAGTAGTACAACATATTGTTGTACGACGAATAGATTGTGGCACCAGTCGCGGTATTTCTGTGAGTCCTCAGAATGGGATGGTGTCAGAAAGGACTATTATTCAATCATTAATTGGTTGTGTATTAGCAGATGATGTATATATGGGTCCACGATGTATTGCTACTAGAAATCAAGATATTGGGATTGGGCTTATAAATAGTTTCAGAACTTTTCGAGTACAACCAATATATATTCGAACCCCCTTTACTTGTAGGAGTACATCTTGGATTTGTCGATTATGTTATGGGCGGAGTCCTACGCATGGTGACTTGGTTGAATTGGGAGAAGCTGTAGGTATTATTGCAGGTCAATCAATTGGAGAACCAGGTACTCAATTAACATTAAGAACTTTTCATACCGGCGGCGTATTCACGGGGGGTACTGCAGAACATGTGAGAGCACCTTGTAATGGAAAAATAAAATTTAATGAGGATTTGGTTCATTCGACACGTACCCGTCACGGGCAGCCCGCCTTTCTATGTTCTATAGATTTGTATGTAATCATTGAAAGTGAAGATCTTATTCATAATGTCAATATTCCGCGAAAAAGTTTTCTTTTAGTTCAAAATGATCAATATGTAGAATCTGAACAAGTAATTGCCGAGATTCGTGCAGGAATACCTACTTTTAATTTTAAAGAGAGGGTTCGAAAACATAGTTATTCGGATTCAGACGGAGAAATGCACTGGAGTACCGATGTGTATCATGCATCTGAATTTACATACGGGAATGTACATCTATTACCAAAAACAAGTCATTTATGGGTATTATTAGGAGGTCCGTACAGATCCAGTCCAGTCTCCTTTTCGCTTCACAAGGATCAAGATCAACTGAACGTGCATTCTCGTTCTGTCAAGCAAAGATGTACTTCTAACCTCGCTGTAACTAAACGCCGGTTGAGGTACTACTTCTTTAGTTCGGATTTTTATTGTAATCTAATAGATCCGGCCATTCTGCACGAGAATTCTGATTTATTGTCAAAGAGGCGCAGAAATGGATTTCTTATTTTACTCCAATCAATTCAAGGGGGGGAGGCTAGACTAACGCCACCTCCGGGTATCTCGACTGAAATCCCCCTAAATGGTATTTTACATAGAAATAGTATTTTTTCTTATTTCGATGATCCTAGATATAAAAGAAAGCATTCTGGAATTACTCAATATGGATATAGAAATATCGAACTGTATTCAATCCTTAAAAGAGAAGATTTGATTGAGTATCGAGGCAAGGAATTTATGTCAAAACACCAAATCCAAATAAAAGTGGATCTTTTTTTTTTCATTCCTGAAGAAGTGCATATCTTGTCTGTATCTTCTTTCATAATGGTACGTAACAATAGTATCATTGGAGTAGATACACAAATCACCTTAAATATAAGAAGCCGAGTAGGTGGGTTGGTACGGGTGGAGAGAAAAAAAAACAGAACTGAACTTAAAATATTTTCTGGAGCTATCCATTTTCCTGTGGATACCGATAAAATATCCTGGTATAACGGCGTTTTGATCCCACCAGGAAGGGGAACGAGAAATTCCAAGGAATCAAAAAAATTGACAAATTGGGTCTATGTCCAACGGATTACGCCTAGCAAAAAAAAGTATTTTGTTTTGGTTCGCCCTGTTATTACATATGACATAATGGAGGGCCCCAATTTAGCATCAATTTTCCCTACTGATATCTTGCAGGAAAGTGATAATGCGCAACTTAGAGTTGTCAATTATATCCTTTCTGGAAAAGTCAAGCAAAATAGGGGGATTTCGGATACAAGTATTCAACTAGTTCGGACTTGTTTAGTATTGAATTGGGAACAAGATAAAAAAAACTCTTCTAACGAAGAAGCCCGTGCTTCTTTTGTTGAAATAAGGACGAACAATTTGATTCGGCATTTCTTAAGAATTGATTTGGCAAAATCTCCTATTTCATATATCGGAAAAAGAAATGATTCCGCAGTTTCAGGATTACTATCGGATAATGGATCAGATTGCACCCATAGTAATCCGTTTTATTTCATCTATCCCAAGGTAAGGATTCACCAATTCCTTAATAACCCACCAAAACAAGGAACTATTCAGACGTTGTTAAATAGAAATAATCAGTACCAACCATTGATAATTTTGTTATCATCCAAGTGTTCTCAAATGAGCCTATCCAACCGAGTAAACTATTCTAATGTAATAAAAGAATCCATTCAAAAAGATTTACTAATTGAAATTCGGGAGTCATTCGGATCTTTCGGATCGTCTCCTTCAATTGATAATTTTTATTTATTTTACCATTTGAAAACTCAGAATCAGATCTTGTTAACAAATTATTTCCAACTTGATAATTTAAAACAGATTTTTCAAGCAATTAAATATTATTCAATGGATGAAAGCGGTAGAATTTATACTACTGATCCAGGCAGTAACATTATTTTCAATCCATTCAATTTCAATTGGTATTTTATCCGTCACAGTTGTTGCGAAGAGACCTCTCTAATAATAAGTCTTGGGCAGTTTATTTGTCAAAATGTGTGTATAGACAAAAACGGACCGCAACTAAAATCTGGTCAAGTTATATGTGTTCAAGGTGATTCTGTAATAATACGATCAGCTAAGCCTTATTTGGCTACCCCAGGAGCAACAGTTCATGGCCATTATGGAAAAATTTTTTACGAAGGAGACACGTTAGTTACATTTATATATGAAAAATCGAGATCCGGTGATATAACGCAAGGTCTTCCAAAAGTGGAACAGGTGTTAGAAGTACGTTCGAGTGATTCAATATCAATAAATCTTGAAAAGAGGATTGAAGTTTGGAACGAATGTATAAATCGAATTCTTGGCATTCCTTGGGGATTCTTGATTGGTGCTGAGCTAACTATAGTTCAAAGTCGTATCTCTTTGGTTAATAAGATCCAAAAAGTTTATCGATCCCAGGGGGTGCAGATCCATAATAGGCATGTAGAGATTGTTGTACGCCAAATAACATCAAAAGTGTTGGTTTCAGAAGACGGAATGTCTAACGTTTTTTCACCCGGAGAACTAATTGGATTGTTGCGGGCCGAACGAGTGGGGCGAGCTTTAGAAGAAACGATTTGTTACCGAGCCACCTTATTGGGAATAACAAGAGCATCCCTCAATACTCAAAGCTTCATATCAGAAGCGAGTTTTCAAGAAACTGCTCGAGTTTTAGCAAAAGCAGCTCTACGGGGACGTATCGATTGGTTGAAAGGTTTGAAAGAGAATGTTGTTTTGGGGGGAATGATACCTGGTGGGACCGGATTCAAAGGATTCGTGCATCCTTCAAAACAATATAACAAGATTCTCTTGGAAACAAAAAAGAAGAATAGATTTGATGGAGAAATGAGAGACATTTTGTTTTACCAAAGAAAATTCTTTGATTATCTCTCTTCAAGGGATTTCCACGATACATCGGAACAAGCATTTATCGGATTTCATGATTGCTAAGAAAGAATTCATTCCTTGTACTACTTTATTTGATTTGGTGCAGTCATTTGATTTAATAATAAAAAAAGCAATGTCTAGAAAGGAATCGAATGACTTGGGTCGTGGCTCTAAGTTCAATGATAGGGTAGAGTAGAAGGTTCCATCGGAACAATCTTTTATTTGGGTTCAGGGTTCCTCGTCTCTTAAAAAAAGGGTGTGTAGGGAGAAATGATAAGAAGATATTGGAACATCAATTTAGAACAGATGATGGGGGCAGGGGTTCATTTTGGTCATGGTATTCGGAAATGGAATCCTAAAATGGGACCATATATCTCTGCAAAGCGTAAGGGTATTCATATTACAAATCTAACTAGAACTGCTCGTTTTTTATCAGAAGCTTGTGATTTGGTTTTTGAAGCAGCAAGTAGAGGAAAACAATTTTTAATTATTGGTACTAAAAATAAAGCAGCTAATTCAGTAGCTTGGGCCGCAATAAGGGCTCAGTGTCATTATGTTAATAAAAAATGGCTCGGCGGTATGTTAACAAATTGGTCTACTACAGAAACGAGACTTCATACGTTCAGAGACTTAAGAATGGAACAAAAAACAGGGAGACTTAGCCGTCTTCCAAAAAGAGATGCAGCCGTGTTCAAAAGACAATTATCTCGTTTACAAACATACCTGGGTGGGATTAAATATATGACAGGTTTACCCGATATTGTAATCATCGTCGATCAACACGAAGAATATACGGCTCTACGAGAATGTATCGCTTTGGGAATTCCAACAATTTGTTTAATCGATACTAATTGTGACCCCAATCTAGCAGATATCTCGATTCCAGCGAATGATGATGCTATATCTTCAATCCGATTAATTCTTAACAAATTAGTATTCGCAATTTGTGAAGGGCATTTTAGTTATATAAGAAATTATTGATTAATAATATAATAAGTCGATTGATATTTCTGAATTGTTAAAAACAAACTAAATAAGAATAACCGGGATATTATGTGATTAGTTGGTATTCAAAATATCTGATTCAAATAGGCAAAGAAATGGTTGAATCAAAAAAACGAAAGGTCCTTTTTTTAATTTTAGGGAGTCAAATATGAATTTTCTAGTAAACACATCAACATTCAAATTAAAAGGCTTGTACGATGTATCGAGTGTGGAAGTAGGCCAACATTTCTATTGGCAAATAGGTAGTTTTCAAGTCCATGGCCAAGTGCTTATGACTTCTTGGATTGTAATTGCTATTTTATTAGGTTCGGCTACTATAACGGTTCGCAACCCGCAAACCATTCCGAGTGGGAGTCAAAATTTCTTCGAATATGTTCTTGAATTTATTCGAGATGTTAGTAAAACTCAAATTGGAGAAGAATATGGTCCGTGGGTTCCTTTTATTGGCACTCTGTTTCTATTTATTTTTGTTTCTAATTGGTCAGGAGCTCTTTTACCTTGGAAAGTCATACAATTACCTCACGGAGAGTTAGCTGCACCTACGAATGATATAAATACTACCGTTGCTTTGGCTTTACTCACGTCAGTGGCATATTTCTATGCGGGTCTTACAAAAAAAGGATTGGGGTATTTTGGGAAGTATATTCAACCAACTCCAATCCTTTTACCGATTAACATCTTAGAAGATTTCACAAAACCCTTATCACTTAGTTTTCGACTTTTCGGAAATATCTTAGCCGATGAATTAGTCGTTGTTGTTCTTGTTTCCTTAGTCCCTTCGGTGGTTCCTATACCTGTTATGTTCCTTGGATTATTTACAAGTGGTATTCAAGCTCTTATTTTTGCAACCCTAGCCGCGGCTTATATAGGGGAATCCATAGAAGGCCATCATTGAAAAAGTCTTGTTATTTTTTTTTTCAAAACAATAACAATAAATAACAAAAGACATTTGGTTCAAGATAATTTACAAAAAGGAAATCAAAAGTTGATTCGAAGAGGGTAGTTATACAGTTGGTTTACGCTATGGAAGAAAGACAGGTATATGTGATATTACATATTGACGACTGGGTATATATGAATTAAAGATAGATTCCTTTGACCCTACTCCTCTCATTTTCAGTAATAGAATAGAAGTTCTTTACTTTCCGTTTACTTGTTATTGTGAATTGAATGAAAAACCGATGAAATTGCAAAAAAGATGTAAAAATTCAAATACTAGTTCGGAACCAATAAACGAAAGGGGGCAAAAGTTTTATGGATTCCAAAAGACTCTTCTGATAGAAACTAAAAAGAAGATATCGAAGTAGTTCTGATGATTAACTAATACTATTATTTCAATTAGAAGTTCTTAGTTACTTCTATTGGATTGAATGAATCCTACAACGTAATAATTAAGTCATAATTCGTTGGGTGGTTGTATCATTAACTATTTATTTTTTTGGTACGAGGAACTTATCATGAATCCACTTATTTCTGCCGCTTCTGTTATTGCTGCTGGGTTGGCTGTAGGACTTGCTTCTATTGGACCCGGGGTTGGTCAAGGGACTGCTGCGGGTCAAGCTGTAGAGGGTATCGCGAGACAGCCTGAGGCGGAGGGTAAAATACGAGGTACTCTATTGCTTAGTCTAGCTTTTATGGAAGCTTTAACAATTTATGGACTGGTTGTAGCATTGGCCCTTTTGTTTGCAAATCCTTTTGTTTAATATTAGAAATACAAAATAGATATTTATTGCCTTGGACTTGTCGTTTGATTTTTCAAATTATATCAAGATTTCATTCGTAGAATTCTGTCGTCGTTGACAAAAGAAAATAACCTACGGGAAGGATGGATTTGTGGGTGAGAAATTAGTATCCCGCCCCACTTTCACCCTTCCCATTCCTACTCCAAAAGAAATTAAGTCTTGAAACAGGGGGATAGTTCACATAAATAAAATCTATTTTACTATTTCCCAATAGGAACAGAACAAGATAAGGAAAAAAGAGGTGCGAAGTGATACAAAAATAACTCCAGTCAATTTTTTAGCCGATCTAGTTAGTCTATCCATATGAGGAGATGATATGAAAAACGTAACCGATTCTTTCCTTTCTTGGGGCTACTGGCCATCCGCCGGGAGTTTCGGGTTTAATACCAATATTTTATCAACAAATCTAATAAATCTAAGTGTAGTGCTTGGTGTATTGATCTTTTTTGGGAAGGGGGTGTGTGCGAGTTGTTTATTTCGGGAATCAGTGGGATACAACCAGCTGTGCCCTTTTCGTTCTAA